GACTTTACTTGTCGTTACACTCTATCCATTAAATGAGAAAAAAACAACCAACTCGTTCCTTTCATTTTTTTTTCTCTTAAAGGAAAAAAATGAACAATTCTATAAGTATAAGATTGAATCAAAATTTGATTGATACGTTTATATAATTGCTATGCTTAGTGTGTGACTCGTTGGTTGTTTTAGAGGAATAGGATTCAAAAAAATGGACCGACCCCTACTATGGACTAATAACCAACTCATCGCTTCGCATTATCTGGATACCAAAAACCAGTCAAGATATGATCTAGCGGTCATATCATTGTAGCAGCTGAAATCTTTTTTGCATAAACAAAAGAAAACCCAATTGAATTCTTTATATATGTATCAAATTATGTTCTTTATGTATATAAAATTGATGTATATAAAAGAATCTAAAAAAGAAAAGGATATAGATAAATGGAAGGGTGAGAGAAAGAAAGAACAAGAATATCAATGATATACCATTCCAATATATGTAAGGTTTCTGAGTCATCTCATAAAAGACAGTGTTATAAAGCATCAATACCGATTCACCCATAACTAGACTAGATGAATCGATTCCTAGAAAAAAATCAAGAGCCTGGAGCCAATAAAGACTGAGAAGATTGACTCAAGAACAAATTCCACGAAAGGCTCCATTGTAGAATTCAAACCTAACCATTAATTGAGAAGCGATGGGAACGACGGAACCCGTGACTACAGAGGATTCTCTTGAAAAACGAATCCTAATAATTCATTGGGTGGGATGGCGGACCGAACCGGGGAACAATTCATTTATTCCGAGAAATTATGAGCTAACCCTACAACTGAAGTAGATATTGAAAGAGTGAATATTCGCCCGCGAAGGGTTTTATTAGATTACTCAATCTTGTTCTATCCAATATGATAATATGAGACAAGGCAAAAGAAAATAAGGATTCGTTATAAAAAACAACATTAGAGAATAGATTCTCTAGTTTATCGATATATTCTCCAAACAAATATATATCTATTATTTTATAAAAAGAAAAAAAGAATCGAGAAATGAAATACATCTTGAAGTGGATATCCAAACAAGATATAGAAATTTCGAATAGATTAGATGAAATCTCAAAAAAGAATCCAGAGTAGATTTTCATTCAACTTGAATCCTTTGATTCGCGAGGAGCCGGATGAGACGAAACTCTCATGTCCGGTTTTGGAGTAGAGGTGGAATTGCGAAAGAACCATCAACTATAACCCCAAAAGAACCAGATTTCGTAAACAACATAGAGGAAGAATGAGAGGGATATCTTATCGCGGCAATCGTATTTGTTTCGGTAAATATGCTCTGCAGGCACTTGAACCGGCGTGGATCACATCTAGACAAATAGAAGCAGGGCGTCGAGCAATGACGCGAAATGTACGACGTGGTGGAAAAACATGGGTACGTATATTTCCAGACAAACCCGTTACGTTAAGAGCGGCCGAAACACGTATGGGTTCGGGTAAAGGAAACCCCGAATATTGGGTAGCTGTCGTCAAACCGGGTAGAATACTTTATGAAATGGGTGGAGTCGCAGAAAATATAGCCAGAAAGGCGATTTCTATAGCAGCCTCGAAAATGCCTATACGAACTCAATTCATTATTTCAGGATAGGAACGTAGAATCAAAGAAAAAAGTCTTAGGGATAAAAAACAGTTGCGAGTGTCTTTTTTTTTTTTACAACCAATATTTCTTTTTTTTTTTTTACTTCATTCTTTACTTTGCATTGAAAGAACAGATTAAAAATGATATGATTCAACCTCAAACCCGTTTGAATGTCGCGGATAACAGTGGGGCTCGAGAATTAATGTGTATTCGAATCATCGGAGCTAGTAATCGTCGATATGCTCATATCGGTGACATTATTGTTGCTGTGATCAAGGAAGCATTACCAAGCACCTCCCTAGAAAGATCAGAAGTGGTCAGAGCTGTAATTGTACGTACTTGTAAAGAACTTAAATGTGACGACGGTATCATAATACGATATGATGACAATGCTGCTGTTGTCATTGATCAAGAAGGAAATCCAAAAGGAACCCGAGTTTTTGGTGCGATTGCCCACGAATTGAGAGAGTTAAGTTTCACTAAAATAGTTTCATTAGCACCTGAGGTATTATAAGATCATGCCGACTAGTATAGTTCTATTATACATAGTATTTGAATGAAATAGATTAATTAGTCCATTAGATTGTATCTTACGCATATACCTTTCTATAACATAATAGAGAATTTGGAAAGCTATAATCGATTTGATATTCAAAAAATCGATATTAAAGACAATAAGATATTAAAGAATTGAAACTAATACAGCATAATTTCTATTTCTATTAACTCATTTTTTTATTATCTATTTCCAATTTTGAAATAAAAGCATGTTGATTATATCAAAAATAGGAGACAACAATCATTTTAGTTTATCATGGGTAGGGACACTATTGCTGACATAATAACCTCTATACGAAATGTTGACATGAATAGAAAAGGGACGGTTCGAATAGAATCTACTAACATGGCCGAAAAGATTGTTAAAATACTTTTACGGGAGGGTTTTATCGAAAACGTGCGAAAACACCAGGAAAACAAGAAATCTTTTTTGGTTTTAACCCTACGACATAGAAGGAATAGGAAAGGACCCTCTCCCTCTAGAACTTTTTTAAATTTAAATTTAAAACGGATTAGTCGACCTGGCCTCCGAGTCTATTCTAACTATCAAAAAATTCCTAGAATTTTAGGCGGGATGGGGATTGTAATTCTTTCTACTTCTCGAGGGATAATGACAGACCGAGAGGCTAGACTAGAAGGAATCGGCGGAGAAATTTTGTGTTATATATGGTAATCTTTTTTGGAAAAGAAAAAGGGTCGGAGAAGTGGGTCTCACTCCTCTCTATTAGTTAATACTTCTAAGGGTTTTACTTAGAATGCTCGAAAAAAGCGATTCATGAAGGTTTCATTTCGGAATCAGTTCCTAATGTTATGTTCAGATTTCATTTAGCTAATGAAGATCGAATTCTAGGTTCTAGTTCAGAAAGGATCCAACGGAATCTTAGTTTGATACGTATACGACGAGGGAGTCGAGTCCAAATTGAAGTAAGGCGTTATGCTTCAACCATAAAACGTATAAAATTTATAGACTCCGCAACAAGTATTCGAAAGATTGGATGCTTTTTTCAACTTCAGTATTCCCCTCATGGAGCTAGAATTTGAGGTTCAAAATTTCAAGAAACTTATTTCCTTCCAATAAGCATATTTGGAATTAAGTTAAGGAACGACAATTATGAAAATACGGGCATCCGTTCGTAAAATTTGTACAAAATGTCGACTGATCCGTAGGAGAGGACGAATTATAGTAATTTGTTCCAATCCGAGACATAAACAAAGACAAGGCTAATCTGTTTAAAAAGGACTTTCTAACGTAAAGGATAGGATCCGATGCAAAAAAGGATTTCCTTTGATTTGATAGGAAATGGATATATCCATATATTTCTGATTTCGATTATAAAGTATGGCAAAATCTATACCAAGCGCTGGTTTACGTTTACGTTTACGTTTACGTAGGAATGCGCGTAGGCGTTCACGTAAGAGTACGCGTAAAATCCCAAAGGGGGTTATTCATGTTCAAGCGAGTTTCCACAATACTATTGTGACTGTTACAGATGTGCGGGGGCGGGTAATTTCTTGGTCCTCCGCCGGTACTTGTGGATTCAAGAGTACAAGAAAAGGGACGCCATTTGCTGCTCAAACCGCAGCAGGAGATGCTATTCGGCCAGTAGTGGATCAAGGTATGCAACGAGCAGAAGTCAGGATAAAAGGTCCCGGTCTCGGAAGAGATGCGGCATTACGAGCGATTCGTAGAAGTGGTATACGATTAAGTTGTATACGTGATGTAACCCCTCTGCCACATAATGGCTGTAGGCCCCCGAAAAAAAGGCGTGTGTAGAAATCAAACGGAAATCGATTTCAAGAGAAATAAATGATTCAATGATCTAATCAAATCCTATTAATATGGTTCGAGAGAAAGTAAGAGTATCTACTCGGACACTCCAGTGGAAGTGTGTTGAATCAAGAGTAGACAGTAAGCGTCTTTATTATGGACGCTTTATTCTTTCCCCCCTTATGAAAGGGCAGGCCGATACAATAGGCATTGCGATGCGAAGAGCTTTACTTGGGGAAATAGAAGGGACATGTATCACCCGCGCCAAATTTGAAAAAATACCCCATGAATATTCTACCATAGTAGGTATTCAAGAATCAGTACATGAAATTTTAATGAATTTGAAAGAAATTGTATTGAGAAGTAATTTGTATGGAACTTGTAACGCGTCTATTTGTGTCAAGGGTCCCGGGTGTGTAACTGCTCAAGACATCCTATTACCACCGTCTGTGGAAATCATTGATAACACACAGCATATAGCTAGCCTAATGGAACCGATTCATTTGTGTATTGGATTACAAATTGAGAGGAATCGAGGATATCATATAAAATCACCAAATAACTTTCAAGACGGAAGTTATCCTATAGATGCTGTATTTATGCCTGTTCGAAATGCGAATCATAGTATTCATTCTTATGGGAATCAAAATGAAAAACAAGAGATACTTTTTCTCGAAATATGGACAAATGGAAGTTTAACTCCTAAAGAAGCACTTCACGAAGCCTCCCGGAATTTAATTGATTTATTTCTTCCCTTTCTGCATGCGGAAGAAGAAAACTTACATTTAGGAAAGAATAAGTACAATGTGACTTTCCCCCTTTTTACTTTTCATAAAAAATTAGCTAAGCTAAGGAAACCGAAAAACGAAATAGCATTGAAATCTATTTTTATTGACCAATTAGAATTGCCCCCCAGGATCTATAATTCCCTCAAAGGGTCCAAGATCCATACATTATCGGACCTTTTGAATAAGAGTCAAGAAGACCTTATGAAAATGAAACATTTTCGTATAGAAGATGTAAAACAGATCTTGGACATTCTAGAAA